ATTCTATAGGGTTGAATAAAAATTCAATTAATCTTTTGATAAAATTGCTATGCTTAGTGTGTGACTCGTTGGTTTTTTGAGGGTTAGTATAAAAAACCAGCCCCACGGTATAAACAAATAACTATAGAAGTAATAACCAACTCATCACTTCGTATTATCTGGATCCAAAGAATCAGTCAAGATATGATATATTGTTCATATTGTTGTAGCAACTGAAATCTTTTTTTATTATTTATTAAAAAATATGCTTCTAAGTTGTCAATCGAAATAAAAAAGAAAGGGTATGGATAAATGGAAGGATGAGAGAAAGAAAGAAAAAGAATATTGATGATATAGAATTCCAATATGTAAGGTCTATGAGTCATCTCAGAAAAAAGCTGTGTAATAAAGCATCAATACGGATTCATCATTAACATTAAATGGATCTGCTCATCGAACAAAAAATAAAGAGCTTGGAGCCAATAAAGGCTAAGAATATTGACTCAAGAACTAATAGCTCCATTGTAGAATTCAGACCTAACCATTAAGTAAGAAGCGATGGGAACGATGGAACCTGTGAATTCAAAAGATTCTAGTGAAAATGAATTCGAATGATTCATGGATCGGGATGGCGGAACCGACAAGAAACCAATTCATCTATTCGGAAAAGTTATGAACTAATGATAGAACTGAAATAGAAATTGAAAGAGTAAATATTCGCCCGCGAACACTTTATTTTCTTGGATTGCTAAATTTGGGTCAATCCAATACGATAAAGAGTAAAACAAAAGAAAGACTCGTTTTAACATTCTAAAATAGATAAATATAAGAAAAAAATAGTTATGTTATTTAATATATTTAGTTATCTATACAAACAAGATATACAAATTCCTAATAGATTTGATCTAGATTAAATGAAATCCATGATTCATTATATTACTTATTAAATACATGTATATCTTCATTCAAATTATATTCTATCTGAATTGAATTCAAAATGTGTAATTTGAATTCATTTTATTCGCGAGGAGCTGTATGAGAAGAAACTCTCACGTCCAGTTCTGTAGTAGAGATGGAATTCAAAACAAACCATCAACTATAACCCCAAAAGAACCAGATTCCGTAAACAACATAGAGGAAGAATGAAGGGAATATCTTATCGAGGTAATGATATTTGTTTTGGTAAATACGCTCTTCAGGCACTTGAACCCGCTTGGATCACATCTAGACAAATAGAAGCAGGTCGACGAGCAATGACACGAAATGCACGTCGCGGTGGAAAAATATGGGTCCGTATATTTCCAGATAAACCAGTTACAGTAAGACCCGCAGAAACACGTATGGGTTCAGGTAAAGGCTCTCCCGAATATTGGGTAGCTGTTGTTAAACCAGGTCGAATACTTTATGAAATGGGTGGAGTAACAGAAAATATAGCCAGAAGGGCTATTTCAATAGCAGCGTCCAAAATGCCTATACGAGCTCAATTCATCATTTCGGGATAAAAAAGAAATAGGCCTTGGGTAAAAAAAATAGCGGGTTTCTTTTTTTGGACAAACAATATTTCTTTTTTTCTTCGACCTTTGTATTGTAAAAAACAGATAAAAAAAATGATATGATTCAACCTCAGACCCATTTGAATGTAGCAGATAACAGCGGGGCTCGAGAATTGATGTGTATTCGAATCATAGGAGCTAGCAATCGTCGATATGCTCATATTGGTGACGTTATTGTTGCTGTGATCAAAGACGCAGTTCCAAACATGCCTCTAGAAAGATCAGAAGTGGTCAGAGCTGTAATTGTCCGTACTTGTAAAGAACTTAAACGTGACAACGGTATGATAATACGATATGATGACAATGCCGCAGTTGTGATTGATCAAGAAGGAAATCCAAAAGGAACGCGAGTTTTTGGTGCGATTGCCCGAGAATTGAGACAGTTCAATTTTACTAAAATAGTTTCATTAGCTCCCGAGGTATTATAAAATGAGAGCACGATATGGTTATAGTAGGGTATTTAAAAGAAATAGATTAAGATTCATTTAGTAGATTTTGTCTCACGTATATACCTTTCAAAATTAATATTCATAAACAAATACGTAAAAAAAAAAAGAAAAACATGTTGATTATATCCAAATTTGGAGGCACCAATAATTTTAATTAATCATGGGTAGTGATACTATTGCTGACATAATAACCTCTATACGAAATGCCGATATGTATAGAAAAAGCGTGGTTCGAGTAGCATCTACTAATATCAGCCAAAGTATTGTTAAAATACTTTTACGAGAGGGTTTTATCGAAAACGTGAGAAAACATCGAGAAAACAACAAATCTTTTTTGGTTTTAACCCTACGACATAGACGGAATAGGAAAAGGACTTATAGAAATCTTTTCAATTTAAAACGGATCAGTCGGCCGGGTCTACGAATCTATTCTAACTATCAAAGAATTCCTAGAATTTTAGGTGGGATGGGGATTGTAATTCTTTCTACCTCTCGGGGTATAATGACAGACCGAGAGGC